TATGGGTGTTTGTTGGGAAATTTTTTCCGACTAGTTCGTGTTTTTAGTATTTTGTTTATTTTTCTTTTTGCCAGGTTTTATACATTGGGTAGTGTATATATTCCTTGTGTTCCCCATATATGTTAATATGAGATTGATTTAAATAAATAAGGCTATATGATGTACAATTGATTATCCTTAGTGATTTATACAAATAATACGATCTTAAATAATGTACAACTTACATTATAGCGGATACAGCTACCTAATAGGAAAAAAGAAGAGTATTTAAATATTAAACATTTATACTAATACAATCGTTAACATATACGTATTATCTATTTAAGATAAGCAATTTTATTATTATTGTGTAAAAAAATACTATTTTATACAAGATGAAAAGTAGTTAATAACTCGGTTTAATGATAACTTTTCATCTTGTATGTATCGAATTGTCAACTACATATGTAGTTGATAGTTTATGAATCTAGTAGAACCAATCCTAAACTTATCTAAGTTTAAGAAAAGATAAGTTTAGGATTGGTTCTACTAGATTCATGGAAGATATGAAAGTTAGTATGGGTGTTTGTTGGGAAATTTTTTCCGACTAGTTCGTGTTTTTAGTATTTTGTTTATTTTTCTTTTTGCCAGGTTTTATACATTGGGTAGTGTATATATTCCTTGTGTTCCCCATATATGTTAATATGAGATTGATTTAAATAAATAAGGCTATATGATGTACAATTGATTATCCTTAGTGATTTATACAAATAATACGATCTTAAATAATGTACAACTTACATTATAGCGGATACAGCTACCTAATAGGAAAAAAGAAGAGTATTTAAATATTAAACATTTATACTAATACAATCGTTAACATATACGTATTATCTATTTAAGATAAGCAATTTTATTATTATTGTGTAAAAAAATACTATTTTATACAAGATGAAAAGTAGTTAATAACTCGGTTTAATGATAACTTTTCATCTTGTATGTATCGAATTGTCAACTACATATGTAGTTGATAGTTTATGAATCTAGTAGAACCAATCCTAAACTTATCTAAGTTTAAGAAAAGATAAGTTTAGGATTGGTTCTACTAGATTCATGGAAGATATGAAAGTTAGTATGGGTGTTTGTTGGGAAATTTTTTCCGACTAGTTCGTGTTTTTAGTATAATACTTTGTTTGTAGGCTCCGTTGGAGGTGGGTTTCTTGTCAGAGTGTTGAAAAGTGTTGGGGTCTGTCAGTTTTTTCTTGCGTGTTAGTGAGGTTTTTTACTGCCTGGGCTAAAAAACTTTAATACAGGTAGTGTATTTATGAATTGTGTTGCCTAGTTTTCAGTTGTTCGTGTTTTTAGTATAATACTTTGTTTGTAGGCTCCGTTGGAGGTGGGTTTCTTGTCAGAGTGTTGAAAAGTGTTGGGGTCTGTCAGTTTTTTCTTGCGTGTTAGTGAGGTTTTTTACTGCCTGGGCTAAAAAACTTTAATACAGGTAGTGTATTTATGAATTGTGTTGCCTAGTTTTCAGTTGTTCGTGTTTTTAGTATAATACTTTGTTTGTAGGCTCCGTTGGAGGTGGGTTTCTTGTCAGAGTGAGTTTTATTCTTGCTCAATTTTAGTTCAATGGTTTGCTTGTTTTATATGTAAGTTTGTGCGTGATTTGTTCTATTTGTTGGTTCTAGATGGGCCGTGATTAATTTTTTTACGTTTGTATTTAATTCTCATTAGTTATTGTTATGTAATCAAGTGTTCTTGTATTTAGCAATGCATTTAGTTTCGGTTAAATTTTGTGCCAGCAGCCGCGGTTATACCTTGGAGGCGATTGAACTTGTTTGGCTGAAGATAGTTGTATGGTGTTATTTGATGTTGTGGATTTGCTTTGATGGTTATTGGGTGAAATTTTTATCTTTGTTTTTGTTCATTTATTTATTTGGAGGCTATGAAATTCTTATTCTTAAACTAGGATTAGATACCCTATTATTTTTGGATGTTAATGTTTTGCCTGAGTAGTATTAGTTATGTTCTTGAAACTTAAAGAATTTGGCGGTATCTTATTCCGTTCAGAGGAACCTGTCTCGTTATCGATAGTCCGCGTTGGACCTTACTTAGTTGTTTATTGGTTTGTATACCGCCGTTTATTGATTATCTTTTTAGAGTTATTTAATTTTCTTGTTTCTTTATTTGGTTTAATTTCAGGTCAAGGTGCAGCTTTCTCTAAGTGTATTGGTGGGTTACATTGTTATTTGTTGTTTTTGGATTGTTGGTTTTAATTACTGGCATGAAATTGGATTTGATTGTAATGTTTTGAAGATTGTTTTTGTGATAATTGGTTCTGAGATATGTACACATCGCCCGTCGCTCTCGTTTTATTTGTTAATGAGATAAGTCGTAACAAAGTGGTTGTACCGGAAGGTGTAGCTGGAGTGATAATGTTATCAGATCATTTCTATTAGTTGAGATTTCATTTACGCTGAATAATTGTGTCGTGCGATTCGACATGATCTGATTATTATTGAACGGTTTGCTGTTTGTTTTATGTTATGGTTATATTTTAGTAAAGTATTATTTTGTTGTTGTATTGTTATTGATTTGATTTTTTTTGGCTATAGTTTATTTGTACTGTAGGGGTGTATATTGATTTATTTTTGGAAGCTTGCTTGATTTGCTGTACCTTGTGTATCAGGGTTTACTGAATTTTATTATTTATTTTTATTTCCCGATTCTAAAAGGAGCTATTGGCTTATTTTAGTTGTTGTTTTATTAACATTAATAATAGGTTAATAGTGATGAAATGTTATTCGTCTTTAGGGGTTTCTGGTTTTTCAAGAAATGAATTTAATTCATGCGTCTTATTTAGAGTTTTATTATTTGTTTATTTATTTTTATTTGGCGTTAAGATTGGGAGGGATTAGCTTCTTATTTTATTTTTATAATTTTTTGTTTATTTAGTCTTGTGGGTTTTATAGTGATTTTCAATTTGATTATGTTAAAATTTTATTTGTTTTGTTCTTTATTTTTGTTTATTTAATTATTTATTGAAATGTATTCTTTATCTTTGGTTTTGGTTAGTAATTATTGTAGAATTAGTAAATTTGTTGTTAGGTTGTTTTATTTGTGTTAATTTTCTTTGAGGAACTAGGCAAATTTCATGTCCGCCTGTTTAACAAAAACATCTTTTCTCGTTAGTTTTTGAAGTATGGCCTGCCCGCTGACTTTGGTGTTGAAGGGCCGCGGTATTTTGACCGTGCAAAGGTAGCATAGTCATTAGTTCTTTAATTGTGATCTGGTATGAATGGCTTGACGAGGCATGGGCTGTCTTAATTTTGAATTGTTTATTGAATTTGGTCTTTGGGTTAAAATTCTTAGATGTTTTTATGGGACGAGAAGACCCTATAGAGTTTAACATTTGTTATGGTCCTCTTTCTGTTTGTGAGGGTTCATTGGGCCGTTAAATATGTTTTGTTGGGGTGATGGGAGGGATTAATTTAACCCCTCCTTTTTGTTATTATATTTATTTATATTTACTTGATCCATTTATTTTGATTGTAAGATTAAATTACCTTAGGGATAACAGCGTTATCTTCCTTGAGAGTTCTTATCGGCAGGAGGGTTTGCGACCTCGATGTTGGATTAAGGTTTATTTTCGGTGTAGGGGCTGGAAATTATTAGGTCTGTTCGACCTTTAAAATCTTACATGATCTGAGTTCAAACCGGCGTGAGCCAGGTTGGTTTCTATCTATAATGGAGTTTTATACCTTAGTACGAGAGGACCAGGTATTTGGAATAATTTTATATTTGTTGAATATTATTAACTGGCTATTTTGGCAGATAAGTGCGTTAGATTTAGAATCTGTTAATGTAAATTTTTAATGTTACAAGTAGTATTATATGTTGGGTTATTTATTTTTTGTTGTGGTCTTTTTGTTGTTGATTTTATTTGTCATGGTTGGCGTGGCCTTTCTAACTCTTTTGGAACGTAGGGTTTTGGGTTATGTTCATATTCGGAAGGGTCCAAATAGGGTAGGATTTGTTGGTGTTCTTCAACCTTTTAGAGATGCCATTAAGTTATTTTCTAGGGAGCAGTATTTTCCTTTGGTTTCTAACTATTTGGTTTATTATTTTTCTCCTGTTTTTGGTTTATTTCTTTCTTTGTTAGTTTGGTTATTGATTCCTTATTTGAGAGGTTTTGTTTCCTTTGAATTGGGCTTATTGTTTTTTTTGGCTTGTACTAGACTGGGCGTTTATACTGTAATAGTTGCTGGTTGGTCTTCTAATTCTAGTTATTCTTTGTTAGGTGGTTTGCGTGCTTTGGCTCAAACTGTTTCCTATGAGGTAAGATTGGCCTTTATTTTGTTTTCTTTTGTTATTTTGATTTGTAGTTATAATCTGATTTATTTTTATTTATTTCAGTTTTATATCTGGCTAATTTTTTTTTCTTTTCCTTTGTCTTTTGTTTGGTTTATTTCCTGTTTGGCTGAAACTAATCGTACACCTTTTGATTTTGCTGAAGGTGAATCTGAGTTGGTTTCTGGATTTAATGTTGAGTATGGTGGCGGTGGGTTTGCATTAATTTTCTTGGCTGAGTATGCCAGTATTCTTTTTATGAGATTGTTGTTTTGTGTTATTTTTTTGGGTAGTGATCTTTATTCTCTATTTTTTTATATTAAGTTGTCTTTTGTATCTTTTTTATTTATTTGAGTTCGTGGTACTTTGCCACGATTTCGTTATGATAAGTTAATGTATTTGGCTTGGAGGAGATTTTTGCCTCTTTCATTGAATTATCTTTTATTTTTTGTTGGTGTTAGGGTTTTTATTTTTTCTTTATTGTAGGTGTATTAATTTAGGTATAAGTTAATAGAAGGTTTGAACTTCTTTCATAATGTTTTCAAGACATTAGGCTTATTCTATTGCTTTTTAACTTAGTTAAGTTATTTTATCTCATAGTTTTGTTATTATTGGGTTTGAAATATAGTATTGGAAGTAAAGTACTGTTAGGATTTGTCCGGTTAGTACATATGGTTCTTCGACTGGTCGGGCTCCAATTCAAGTAAGTAGGATTACTGTATTAGTTATTGTTCAGAACAGTACTTGATTGATTGGGTAGAATTGTGTTCCTCGAAACTTTGATTTGTTTACTGGTATAACGAATAGGATTGCGATTGATATAGCTAGTGCAATTACTCCTCCTAGCTTATTAGGAATTGATCGTAGAATTGCGTATGCAAATAGGAAGTACCATTCTGGTTGGATGTGTACTGGTGTTACTAGTGGGTTTGCAGGTGTGAAGTTGTCTGGATCTCTTAGGATATATGGATCTCTTAGGGTCACCGCTGATAGTACTATAATTGTAATTGTGAATCCTACAATGTCCCTTGCTGTGAAGTAAGGATGGAAGGGGATTTTGTCTGTGTCCTTGTTTAGTCCTAGTGGGTTGTTAGATCCTGTTTGGTGTAGGAATAGAAGGTGGATTATGGTTATTGCTGCAATTGCGAATGGTACTAGAAAGTGGAGCGCGAAAAATCGTGTTAGGGTTGCATTGTCTACAGCGAATCCTCCTCATACTCATTGTACTAGTTCCTGTCCTATATATGGCACTGCTGATAGTAGGTTAGTAATTACTGTTGCTCCTCAGAATGATATTTGTCCTCATGGTAATACGTATCCTAGGAATGCGGCTGCTATAGTTATGAATAGGAGTACTACTCCTACAGATCATGTATGTGTAAATTTGTATGAGCCGTAGTATAGGTTTCGTCCTGTGTGTATGAAAATGCATACGAAGAATAATGAAGCTCCATTTGCGTGTAGTGTTCGTAGTAGTCACCCATTGTTGACGTCTCGACAAATGTGTCTTACTCTGGAGAATGCTATGTTGATGTCTGGGCAGTAGTGTATGGCTAAGAATAGTCCTGTTATGATTTGTATGATTAGGCAGATTCCTAATAGTGATCCGAAGTTTCATCATCCTCTAATTGTTGATGGAGTTGGTAAGTCTACCAGGGCTCCATTTGCAATTTTGATTAGTGGGTGTCTATTTCGTATGGGTTTGTTCATTAGTTTGTGTGTCGTAGTGGTCCCCTTGAGATGTTGATAATGTTTACTACTACAATTAGTGTTAGTAGTATATATATTACTAGTATAATTGTTATTATTCCTGTAATTTGATTATATATTATTGTTGTTGTTGTTATAATTTCGTCTTCTGTCGTTGATTCGTGGGCATTTATTTCCTTGTTGTTTGTTTGGTCTGGTATGAGGTATATTATTGTTGGTGATAAGATTATTGCGGTTATTATTATTTTGCTTGTTGGGTAGAATATTTCGTTTGATGCTAGTCTTGTTATGTATATAAATAGTACTAGTATTCCTCCAATTATGATTATGAATAGAATGTATGAGAATCAAAATCTTTTGTATATAGTCCCTCTGATTATACATGTTATTATAGTTTGTAGGAGTAGTATTATTCCTATTGCTAGCGGGTGTTTTATTTGTGTGGATATTATTCTTGTTATTATTCTTATTGATATTAATAGTTTGGTCATATCAGGGGGTATTTTATTTAAAATGTTAATTTTGGGGATTAATGAAATGGCATTTGTGCTTTTCCTCTGAAGTTTTAAAAGTTGATTCCTTATTTTTGGTTTACAAGACCAATATTTTTATTAAATTATTAAAACTTTTAATGTCAATGTGTCTTTATCTTTTTGTTCTTTATTTTTGTGGTATTTGATCATTTTCTTCTAGTCGTAAACATTTGCTGGTTACTTTGTTGAGTTTGGAGTTTATTGTTTTGGTCCTTTACCTTTCGGTCTATTTTTATTTGTGTGGTTTGAATTATAGATTATTTTTTGTTGTTTATTTTTTAGTTTTTTCTGTTTGTGAGGGTTCATTGGGCCTATCGATTTTGGTTTCTATGATTCGTAGTCACGGTAATGATTATTTTCGTTCTTATAGAGTTCTTCAATGTTAAGGTTTCTTTGTTTTTTGTTCTTTTTAATCCCGTTGTGTATTTTTCCGGGCTCTTGGTGGTTGATTTGTTCTTTGTTGTTTGCTGTTTCTTTTCTTTATTTTTTTTCTTTTCCTTATTTTTTCTGTTGGGGTAATTTGAGTTATTTTTTTGGGTGTGATGTGATTTCTTACGGGCTTGTTCTATTAAGTTTGTGGATTTGTGTTCTTATGGTTTTGGCTAGAGAGTCTGTTTTTCGTTCTGGTTATTTTTCTGGTCTTTTTCTTTTTGTTGTTATTTTTCTTGTTGTCATGTTATATTGTACTTTTAGAAGAATTAGTTTACTTTCATTTTATATTTTCTTTGAAAGAAGATTGATCCCTACTTTACTTCTTATTTTAGGTTGGGGCTATCAGCCTGAGCGTGTTCAGGCTGGTATTTATTTGTTGTTTTATACTTTGTTAGCTTCTCTTCCTTTGTTGGTTGGTATTTTGTTTATTTATGGTTCATTGGGCTCTTTATTCCTTTGTTTGTTACGGGGTGGTGTTTCTGTTAGTAGTTTATTTTATGTTTGTATGGTTTTGGCTTTTCTGGTTAAGATGCCTATGTTTTTGGTTCATTTGTGGCTTCCGAGGGCACATGTGGAAGCACCTGTTTCTGGTTCCATGATTTTAGCTGGTGTTTTATTGAAGCTTGGGGGGTATGGTCTTCTTCGGGTTTTTCCTGTGTTGTTTAGGTTTGGTTTTAGTATTGGTCTTGTTTGGGTTATTTTGAGTTTAGTTGGTGGCTTATTAGTTAGTTTATTTTGTATGCGACAGACTGATTTGAAGTCGTTGATTGCTTATTCTTCCGTTGCTCATATAAGCATGGTCATTGGTGGTATTATGACTATGAGTTATTGAGGGGTTTGTAGTTCTTTTGCTTTGATAATTGCTCATGGCTTGTGTTCTTCTGGTCTTTTTTGTCTTTCTAATATTTCTTATGAACGGTTTGGTAGACGTAGCTTGTTAATTAATAAAGGTTTAGTTAATTTGATGCCTAGAATGGCCATGTGATGATTTTTATTGAGTGCTTGTAATATGGCTGCTCCCCCCTCCCTTAACCTTTTGGGTGAGATTGGCTTGTTAAGTGGTTTAGTTTCTTGGTCTTGATATCTTATGTTTGTTTTGGTTTTTTTGTCTTTCTTTGGAGCTGCTTATACACTTTATATGTATTCTTATAGTCAGCATGGTGCCCTTTTTTCTGGTCTTTATTCTTGTTCGTTGGGCTATGTTCGTGAGTTTGCGCTGTTGTTTTTGCATTGGTTTCCTCTTAATTTAGTTATTCTTAGGGTTGATTTATCTGTCTTTTGGATGTAAGTTGATTCGTCGTGTTTATCTAAATAGTTTAATGTAAAATGTTGGTTTGTGGTGCCAATGATATAGTTTTATTTTAGATTATGATACCAATTTCTATTTGTTTTGCTAGATTTATCTTTTTGTTTGGCTTGGGCTGATTTTGTTGCTTTTGAGGGGTTTATTTTGTTTTGTGTGACTTGGTTTATTTTATTGATTGGGGGATTGTTAGATTGAATAGTGGGTCAGTTGTTATAACTTTTTTGTTTGATTGGATATCTTTATTATTTTTGGGTTTTGTTTTTATTATTTCTTCGTTGGTTATTTTGTATAGTGATGATTATATGGCTGGTGATTTGAATATTTTTCGTTTTATTATGTTAGTCTTGATGTTTGTAGTTTCCATGCTGTTTTTGATTATTAGTCCTAATATGATTAGAATTTTGTTGGGTTGGGATGGTTTAGGTTTGGTGTCTTATTGTTTGGTAATTTATTATCAGAATGTAAAGTCTTATGGTGCTGGTATGTTGACCGTTTTGTCTAATCGTATTGGTGACGTGGCTTTGTTGATGGCAATTGCTTGAATAATTAATTTTGGTAGTTGGAATTTTATTTATTATTTGGAGTTTTTAGCTGGTTCTACTGAAATGGAGTTGATTTCTTTTCTTGTTGTTCTGGCGGCTATAACTAAGAGTGCTCAGATTCCATTCTCTTCTTGATTGCCAGCAGCAATGGCGGCTCCTACCCCCGTTTCCGCTTTGGTCCATTCATCTACTTTGGTTACGGCTGGTGTTTACCTGTTAATTCGTTTTAGTCCTTCATTTAGTTATTTGTTGAATACTATTTTGTTGTTGATTTCTGCTTTAACTATGTTTATGGCTGGTTTGGGGGCTAATTTTGAATATGATTTAAGGAAAATTATTGCTTTGTCGACTCTCAGACAATTGGGCTTGATAATTATGACTGTTTCTGTGGGTCTCTCTAGTTTAGCTTTTTTTCATTTGTTAACTCATGCATTGTTTAAGGCCTTGTTGTTTATGTGTGCTGGGGGTGTTATTCATTCTATAGGAGACTCCCAGGATATCCGTTTTATGGGAGGTTTATCTGTTTATATGCCCTTTACTTCTTCTTGCTTAATAGTTTCTAGTTTTGCTCTTTGTGGTATACCGTTTTTGGCTGGGTTTTATTCTAGGGATTTTATTTTAGAAATAATTTCTATGAGATATGTGAATGTATTTGGCTTTCTTTTGTTATTTATCTCTACTGGTTTGACTGTTTGTTATTCATTCCGTTTATTCTATTTTGTTTTGTGTGGTGATTTTAATTTTGTTTCTTTATATTCTATGGTTGATACCAATTATAATATAGTTATGGGTATGGTTGGTTTGTTAATTTTATCTGTTTTGGGTGGTGGGGCCTTGATATGACTAATTTGTCCTACCCCTTCAGTTATTTGTTTGCCTTATTATTTAAGGTTTCTTACTTTCTTTTTTGTTAGTTTGGGTGGCTTGATTGGTTATGAAATAGCTGGGTTTAATTTTGGTGATTATTTGCTTTCTATGGGTTGTTATAGGATTTCTTCATTTTCTGGTTCTATATGGTTTATACCATTTTTTTCTACTTATGGGGTTTCTTTCGGCCCATTGGGGTTTGGTTATGGTTCTATACGGGTTCTTGATTCTGGTTGGATAGAGTATTTTGGTGGGCAGGGCTTATATTGGTTCCTTTTTAATATGGGCAGGGCTAATCAGTGGGTTCAACATAGAAGCTTGAAGTTATTTTTAGGTTTTTTTGTTATGTGGATTGTTTTATTGCTCGTGTTGGTTTATTACTTGAATAGCTTATATTTCAGAGCGTGACACTGAAGATGTCAATGAGGATTTTTCCTTTGAGTGTTATTTATAAAAGTTGTACTTTGTTTTTACAGTGAAAGTGTAATGTTTTTAATAAACTATATAAATAGAAGTGTAAACGGATTTTAACCGCTATAGTGATAAGTTAGCAGCATTCACTCTTTCTGTTCACTTCTTTGAGCGGAATATTTAATTCAGTTTTATTATTAACAATAATATACCTCTTTTTGGTTTCGATCAAAGTTAAAGTAAGGATATGATTAGTATCAGGGATCAGGTCGAAACTGATTGCAAGGTTTGCTTCTTACTTTGAGATTAACTATTTGGTAGTACTTTTTGAATGCAACTCAAATGTTATTATTAACTATAATCCCGTATTGGTTAGTTTCTTCATTCTAGTGATCCTTGATTTCATTCATGGTAAAGCCCGATAATTAGGATTAGTAGGAATATAGATCTAATTAACATTCATGATTTTATGTTTGATGTTGTTATGGTAATTGGTATTGGCAGTAATAGTGCAATTTCCACATCAAAGATTATGAAGATTACCGCGATTAAGAAGAATCGTGATGAGAATGGCAGCCGGGCTGAATTTTTTGGGTCAAATCCACATTCGAAGGGGGATCTTTTTTCTCGTTCTTCGTGGGTTTTTTTTGAAATTAGTGTTGCCACTATTATTACGATGGTTGAGACTGTAATTGTTATTGCTGCTATAGTTGTAACTGTTGATATTATTTATCTTGTTTTGCACAAATTTCTTGATTGGAAGTCAAGTATACTTACTTGTATTAGATAAATAATGTGTTATCTTCCTCATCAGTAGATTGAGATATATAGGAATAATCATACTACGTCTACAAAGTGTCAGTATCACGCTGCTGCTTCAAATCCAAAGTGGTGGCTTGATGAGAAGTGTAGAGTTGTTTGTCGTAATAAACATGTGGTTAAAAATGTTGTTCCAATGATTACGTGAAGTCCATGGAATCCTGTGGCCATGAAGAAGGTTGATCCATATGCCGAGTCTGCGATTGTGAATGGTGCTTCAATGTATTCATATGCTTGTAGTGCAGTAAAGTAGATTCCTAAAAGGACTGTAAAGAATAGGCCCTGTGTTGCTTGTCTAAAGTTATTTTCTAGTAGTCCATGATGTGCTCATGTTACGGTTACTCCCGAGGCAAGTAGAATTGCTGTATTTAATAGTGGGATTTGTATGGGGTTGAATGGTTGAATTCCTGTGGGTGGTCATGCTGATCCTAATTCAATTGTGGGTGATAGTCTTCTGTGAAAAAATGCTCAGAAGAATGATGCGAAGAATAGAACTTCTGAAATAATGAATAGAATTATTCCTCATCGTAGTCCTCTTGTAACTGTTTTAGTGTGTAGTCCTTGGTAGGTTCCCTCCCGTGTTACATCTCGTCATCATTGGATTATTGTTAATAGGGTGATTACTGTTCCTACTGCTAGTAGGCTGTTGTTGTATTGATGAAATCACTTAATTAGTCCTATTAGTGTTACTATAGCTCCAATGGCTCCTGTGAGTGGTCATGGTCTTTTATTTACTATGTGAAATGAGTGGTTTTCTTGAGTTGACATTAATTTACTTCTCTAGAATATAGGGTTCTTAGGATTGCGAATACGTATGATTGGATAATGGCTACGGCTGATTCTAAGATTAATAGCAGGATTTGTGCGGTAATTAATACGGTCAGGAGGGTGTGACTTATTGTGGGCCCATTATTTCCTAGTAGGGTTAGTAGTAGATGGCCAGCAATTATGTTTGCTGTTAAGCGCACTGCTAGTGTCCCTGGGCGGATTAGGTTACTAATCGTTTCAATAATGACCATAAACGGTATTAGTATTGTTGGTGTGCCTTGTGGTACTAAGTGTTCGAATATATGATTTGTGTTTTTGATTCATCCAAATAATATGAATGTTATTCATAGCGGTAGTGCTAGTGTTAATGTAAGTGTTAAGTGTCTTGTTCTAGTAAAGATGTATGGGAATAGGCCTAGGAAGTTATTTATTAGAATTATGAGGAACAATGAGGTGAAAATAAATGAATTTCCCTTGTTTTGATCTCCTTTTCTTAGAATCGTTTTTATTTCTGCATGGAGTTTATTTATTAGTAAGTTTAGTGCTATTCTGTTTCGTGAAGGTGTTAGTCAGATTCTTGTTGGGATTAATAAGAGTCCTACTATTGTTCTTGTTCAGTTTATAGGTAGTCTATTAATTTCTGTTGTTGGATCAAAGATTGAGAATAGATTTCTTATCATTTTCAGTTTATATTGTTAATGTGGATGTTACGTTTTGTCGTGCTTTTTTTGTTTGGCGATTGTATGAAGTAGTTTATAATGTTGAATATTAGGAGTGTTGCTAGGAATGTAATGTATAGGACTATTCATTCTATAGGTATTATTTGTGGTATAAAAGGATATCATTTGTTGATTACTTCAGTTTGACATTCTGATATTATAATATTAACTAATCCTTTGTCATCAGAGATATTTGCTAGATTATCATGAACTGGTTTAAGAGACCATTACTTGCTTTCAGTCATCTGATGATTCTCTTAGGCTTGAGACTCAATTAATGAAGTGATTTGCCGATACTCTTTCGATTGTAATAGGTATGAATCTGTGATTTGCTCCGCAGATTTCTGAGCATTGTCCATATAGGATACCAGGGTGATTGATTGAGAATCTTACTTGATTTAATCGTCCTGGCGTGGCATCTGTTTTCACCCCTAATCTTGGAATTGTTCAAGAGTGTAATACATCTGCTGCTGTTACTACTAGTCGGATTGGTGAATTTATAGGTAGTACAATTCGGTTGTCTGTGTCTAGTAGTCGGAAGGTTCTTGCTTGATTCTCCTCTTGTGGAATTATGTATGAGTCGAATTCTAGTTTTGTAAAGTCTGAGTATTCATATCTTCAGTATCACTGATGTCCTACTGCTTTTAGGGTTATTGTTGGGTTGTGGATTTCATCTATTAGATATAGAAGCCGTAGGGATGGCATTGCAATGAATACTAAGATGATTGCTGGTGCAATTGTTCATGTAGTTTCAATTAGTTGCCCTTCTAATATAAATCGTCTAGTGTTCTTATTTCAAAGTAGGGTGGTTATTATGTACATTACAGTTGTAATGATTATTAATATAATTATTAGTGTATGATCATGAAAGAAGATTAACTGTTCTATGATGGGAGATGCTCCGTCTTGTAGTCTTATGTTTAATCATGTTGTCATTGGTTCTAATGAAGGTTGTTAAAACTTTATATGTGGAGCTTAAATCCAATGCACTTATCTGCCACATTAGATTAATGATTAATGTTATTTAATTACTGAGATTGTAGGTAATTCTGAGTATCTGTGTTCTGCCGGTGGAAAGTTTTGCATTCATTCAATTGAGTTTCTTGTTTGTGTTGGGAATAAGATTTGTCGATTTGATGTAATGCTTTCTCAGATAATGAATAGGAATATTATTACTCTTACGAATGAGATTGTTGATCCTATTGATGAGATGATGTTTCATGTAGTGTAGGCGTCTGGATAGTCAGAGTATCGTCGAGGTATTCCGGCTAACCCTAGAAAGTGTTGTGGAAAGAATGTTATATTTACCCCAGTAAATATGACGGCGAATTGGGCTTTTAGTCATTTCGGGTTTATAGTAAGTCCGGTAAATAGAGGGAATCATTGAATGAACCCTGCTATGATTGCAAATACTGCCCCTATTGATAGTACGTAGTGGAAGTGGGCTACAACGTAGTAAGTGTCGTGTAGTACGATGTCAATTGATGAGTTTGCAAGAACTACTCCTGTTAATCCTCCTATTGTAAATAGGAATACAAATCCTATTGCCCATAAGCAGGCAGGTCTGTATGTTAATTGTGATCCATATATAGTTGCAAGCCATCTGAAGATTTTAATTCCTGTTGGTACTGCAATGATTATTGTTGCTGATGTAAAGTATGCTCGTGTATCAACATCTATTCCTACTGTGAATATATGATGGGCTCATACAACAAATCCTAGTAAGCCAATTGCTAGTATTGCAAAAATTATTCCGAGGTTTCCGAATGCTTCCCTCTTTCCTCTTTCGTGGCAGATAATGTGGGAGATTATACCAAATCCTGGTAAAATTAAAATGTAGACTTCAGGGTGTCCAAAGAATCAGAATAAATGTTGGTATAAGATTGGGTCTCCCCCTCCAGCAGGGTCAAAGAATGATGTATTTAGGTTGCGGTCGGTTAATAGTATGGTGATTGCTCCTGCTAATACTGGTAGAGACAACAGTAGAAGTAGGGCTGTGATGGCGACAGATCATACAAATAGTGGGATTCGTTCGGGTTTTATGTTTTTTGGTTTCATGTTAATTGTTGTTGAAATAAAGTTTACTGCTCCTAGGATTGACGATACACCTGCTAAGTGTAAAGAAAAGATGGCCAAGTCTACGGATGCCCCAGCGTGGGCAATACCTCTCGCAAGAGGAGGGTAAACTGTTCACCCTGTCCCTGCTCCACTTTCTACTGTACTACTAGTAAGTAGGAGTGTTAATGATGGTGGTAGTAATCAGAATCTTATGTTGTTTATTCGTGGGAATGCCATATCTGGGGCTCCTAATATAAGTGGTACTAGTCAGTTTCCAAATCCACCAATTATAATTGGCATAACCATGAAGAAAATTATGACAAATGCGTGGGCAGTAACGATAACGTTGTAGATTTGGTCATCTCCAATTAGAGATCCGGGTTGTCCCAATTCTGTTCGAATTAGTATTCTGAGTGATGTTCCGACCATTCCTGATCAGGCACCGAATACAAAGTACAATGTTCCAATGTCTTTGTGGTTTGTTGAGAATAGCCATCGGTTGATAATTAGTGGAGTGGCTGAGACAGATAAGTAGGCGGTAGGCTGTAAATCTATTTAGGAGGTTAGTACGTAACTCTTCCACTATTATTTTAGCCTTGTATTCACACTGTGATAATAGAATGCAATTCTATAGGGGTAGGGTTTAAATTAACTTACCAAGGCCTAAAGGTTATGGCCCTTTATTTATAGCTTTGAAGGTTATTAGTTTGTTTAACTTAAGGCCTAAATAGTTTAAATTAATCCAGCTATAATTCTGCATATTAATATTCCTGTTAATGAGATTGATGATATAATTATAGCTCTGATCTTTTTGGCTGTCTTGTTTTTGTGAGATTGGATATTTCATTTGGGTTCTTCACTTAGGATTATGAATCTTGAATATGAAATTTTTAGGTAGTAGTATAATGTGATTAGTGATGTAATTACTATGATTGTTGCTATAGGTGTTATTTTGTTCACAATTATTTCTTGGATAACAATTCACTTGGGTAGAAATCCAAGGAATGGGGGTAGTCCACCTAGTGATAGCAGGGATGTGAATATTATGAACTTTGTTAATATAGCCTCTTTGTTTGTTAAGAGGGTTTGATTAATAAACGATACTCTAGATAGCCTAATGGTTGATAGTACGGTTAATACCAGTGTTGAATAGATTATGAAGTATGTGAGTCATAAATTATCTCCTATGATTAGTGCGGCTAGTATTCAACCGGTGTGATTGATAGATGAATATGTTATGATTTTTCGTATTGAGGTTTGGTTAAGTCCCCCAATCGCTCCTATAATTGTTGATGCTAGGATAATTCTTGCTGTAAATATATTGATCTCGATCAGGTATGATATTAGTATTAGTGGCGCTGCTTTTTGAATTGTTATCAATAATCCACAGTTTTCTCATCTTAGTCCTTCTATTACTCCTGGGAATCATCAGTGAAAGGGTGCTGCCCCTCTTTTTAATATCAATGGGGTGCAAATGATTATTGGTGTGTATGAGGTTTCCATAAATGTGAGTGTGAATAAATCCTCTGCTAGTGTTTTTATTACTACCATAAATAGCAGTGTTGCTGAAGCCAATACTTGAACAATAAAGTATTTTAGTGAGGCTTCTGTGTTGTATATATTTTTAGTGTTAGATATCAATGGAATAAATGATATCAGGTTGACCTCTAGTCCTATTCATGCACCAAATCATGAGTTGGAGGACACGGCCACTAACACACCTCTTACTAGTGTAGTTAGTAATAGGATTTTGGTTGAGTTACTGGGCATTAGAGAAGAGAGTATTTACTCTATTTATGGGGTATGAACCCATTAGCTTTAGCTTAGCTTACTTTTCTAAGTTTAAGGTTTATTTTACATCTTGGTGTATGGAGCACGTTGGCTTTTGATGCTTGTGGTGACAGTTTAATTCTGTTAGGTGTAATGAAGGTAGATTTATGGTTCTACATTTTTTATCCTATCACGATAGTCCTTTAGTCAGGCTCTTCATT